ACGGGTTTCGTTCTAGTGCCCTAAAATAATATTCCAAAGCTTTCGTATGTTCTCCGTTCCTTGTGTGGATAAGACCTATGTTATAGAGTATATAACTTCTATCATAGGGATCAATTTCTAGTCGCATAGCTTCATAATAATTCTGTAAAGCTTCCGCATAATTTCCTTCGGATTGAGCCGACATCCGTTGCGGTCGTCTTCGATTCAAAGAATCTCCGTTCCAGAACCGTACGTGAGATTTTCATCTCATACGGCTCCTCCCTTTTTATGTGCATAATGAGAATAATACATGGAATCATCAAAAAAGATTGAAATAATTTCATTATGAACCGAACGGGGCTAGTGTTTTTACAAGAAATCTCTAACCAACCTTCCTGTAAAAGATCTTTTCTTAACATCAAGTATCTTGGTACTAAAAAAAAATGATAACTCTAACAATTTCTTTGTTCTTAACACCCCTTAATTTCCGGGAATTAGTCACTTCAACAGTCTTCGATGGTTATACGGGTATCCAAAATACGAACGAGATGGATATTTGTTGTACCAACCATTCTTGTTAATCCCGATTCCGATAAAGAAAAGGTATAATTTATAACAAAGTTTTCGTATTGTTGATTCCTAGGCGTAGTGCTTCTTTCCCTATGCTGCCTATTGGTACTAGTGAAGTAGGGTTGACCTAACCCATAGGTGTAACCTTTCGCTCAATACTAGAATCTAAAATTGAAGCATCTGAGGCTGCATTAATCGGGGATACACGACAGAAGGAATTGTTTTATTTACAAACTTCACCTTCACAATAAGCGTAGATTTATTTCAATAATCTTTTTATTTCTCTCCCAAATAATGTATCTTTCTCCGAAGACTGAAATCGGTAAAGAAAAAAACATCAAATCGCACCATCTCTGTAATAGGTGAATGCCTCTTTTTCTCCTGAAGTTGTCGGAATTATTCGTAATAAGATATTGGCTACAATTGAAAAGGTCTTATCAATAAAATTTCCATTTATCCGAGATCTGGGCATAGGTAGCAATCCATTCTATAATTTCTTTTACTTACCTCTTGTGGGAAAATGATCCCACAAACAAAGAAATTGTACAGTACGAAATAACATAAAAAAAAAAAAAAAATAGATCAATTGATTCGTTCTAATTCATTGATTTAATTTGGTATAAATATTGTAAGTAAAAAGAATAACTATTGGAAAAAGATGGGAGCGCCGTCTTCGCAAGAATGAAATGAATAGATATATATCTTTTTTTAACAGTTTTTCACAAAAAAAAATTATTTTTATCCCCCCCTTGAAGGAAGGGTTTTTCTTTGATGAAAAGTTTTCTATATTTTTTTATAGTTAGAATTGACTGTACGTACCTATCAAAAAATCTAATATGAATGACTCACTATTCACTCGGTTTCTGGGCCATAATCATTATGTAGGAGAGATGGCCGAGTGGTTCAAGGCGTAGCATTGGAACTGCTATGTAGGCTTTTGTTTACCGAGGGTTCGAATCCCTCTCTTTCCGTACCTTTCACCTAATTCACCAATCTTATTAACAGCAATGTATCAAAGCAAATAACAATGGATACCATTATTCCAACGGTTAAGTTAGACCTTTCTTTTATTTTGATATAGATTCTTTATTCCTATGTTCCGCAGTACAGAAAATAAAATACTGGAAAGAGTAGACAACAGGGAATGAGAATCTCCCTACCGATCCGTGATCCATGAATGGGAGAAAAATCCCCGTATCAAACTCCTTACTTTGGTGGGTCTTTTTGCTTAGGCGAAAAGGGAAAAATTGTCCGAACCCTTGTTTTATTGTTTTATTTTAATTAGGTTTAAGTCTGACGAGAATAATATTCTACAACCAGCAATTCATTTATTTTCAAACCGACCCATTGACTATCTATTATTTGATTGACTAATCCTTTATATTGGAATGGTTGAAGGGTCAAATGTTTTGGCAATTCCTCGCGGGGGGATGAATCAAGATAATTTTGAATCAGAGCTCTAGATTTTTGTTCATCCCTCGCTGTAATAATATCGTGGGGTTTGCAGCGATAACTTGGTATATCTACTATACGACCATTAACTAAAATATGTCTATGGTTAACTAATTGGCGGGCTTGGGGAATAGTTGAAGCCATACCCAATCGAAAAAGGATGTTATCCAAACGCATTTCAAGTAATTGTAGTAAAACCTGACCTGTTGACCCTTTGGCTTTTCCGGCAATACGAACGTATTTAAGTAATTGTCGTTCTGTAAGACCATAATGAAAACGCAATTTTTGTTTTTCTTCTAAACGAATACGATATTGAGATTTTTTACTGGAACGTGATTGGTTTCTAAGATCGCTTCCGGCTTTAGGCCTTTTACTAGTTAGTCCCGGTAAAGCCCCCAGACGGCGTATTTTTTTGAAACGAGGCCCTCTGTAACGCGACATAAAGACTCCTTATTTTATTGAAATTTCATAAATTAAAACTAAACTAAATGATAATAAA